CAATTTCATTCTTTTAACTAACTGAGGAAGAATTTGCAAATTGATAAAACCCGGTGGACGAATTTTCCATCTCCAAGGAAAAACACTTCGATCTCCTACCAGAAAAATTCCCAATTCTCCTTTTGGTGCCTCAACTCTCACATAAAGTTCTTGTTTCGACAATTCAAAGGTCGGAGAAGGTTTTTTACTAATAAATCGATATTCAAAATCATTCCATTCGGGATCTTTTACTCTATCAATATCAAAACGCCGGATTTCTAAATTCTCATAAGGGCCTCCTGGAATTCCTTCCAGAGCCTGTTGTATAATCTTTATGGATTCTGTCATTTCGCGGATTCGTACTAAATAACGAGCTAATGAATCACCTTCGTTTTGCCATTGAACCTCCCAATCAAATTCGTCATAACACTCATAATGATCAACTTTACGAAGATCCCATTGTATTCCGGAAGCTCGTAGCATTGGTCCTGATAAACCCCAATTTAGTGCTTCTTCTCCGCCGATAATGCCTACGCCTTCAACTCGTTCTAAAAAAATAGGATTACGTGTAATAAGTTTTTGATATTCAGCAACCCCTGTTAAAAAGTAATCGCAAAAATCCAAACATTTATCTATCCAGCCATGAGGTAGATCAGCGGCTACTCCTCCTATGCGAAAAAAATTATGCATCATTCGCATACCGGTAGCAGCTTCGAATAGGTCATATATCAATTCTCTTTCTCGAAAAATATAGAAGAAGGGGGTCTGTGCGCCAATATCTGCCATAAAGGGACCAAGCCATAACAAATGGGAAGCGATACGACTCAACTCCAACAAAATGGCTCGGATATAGCTAGCTCTTTTAGGTACTTGAATATTTCCTAATTGTTCAGGTCCATTTACGGTTATTGCTTCTGTGAACATAGTAGCTAAATAATCCCAACGTGTTACATAGGGTAAATATTGTACAATTGTTCGATTTTCCGCAATTTTCTCCATCCCTCTGTGTAAATAACCCAATATTGGTTCACAATCAATAACATCTTCACCATCTAAAGTAACGATGAGTCGAAGAACACCGTGCATTGATGGGTGATGAGGGCCCATATTGACTATCATGAGGTCTTTTCTTGTAGCTGGTACAGTCATAAGTTTTTTACCCATTCATTCTTCCATGAATTGCTGAAAGTGAAAAGAAGTTTATCAAAATTTAAACGAATAAAAAATAAAATAAGTACTTAAAATGACACGACTCTTCCAATTAACGAGTTTTGGTCTCTCGAATACTCAATAGACCAATTAATTCTTTATAACGTACTCTATTTTTTTTTGCCAAATAAGCCAACAGCCGTTGACGTTTTCCCAAAATTTTTCGTAAGCCTCTTTGAGATAAATAGTCTTTTTTGTGTAATTCCAAATGTGAAGTAAGTCTCCGTATCTTATTGGTAAAACGGAATACTTGAAATTCAACAGACCCCCTCTTTTCTTCTTCAGAAATGACTGAAATGAGTGTATTTTTTACCATAAAAGATTGCTACCCCCCTTTTTTACAGATATGGTTTTTTACCGATGAGTAATAATAATGGTATTTATTTTAATGTGGTATATATAATAATTTGAATTTCGTTATGGACTCCTAATTTTATTAATTTACATTAAAAAATTACGTTTTAAATTAAATTTGATTCAGATAGGAATAGAAAAAAGTGATACATTTTTCCATTCAGAAAGGGGCATAATTTAGACCTAAAATGAATAAGATTCTGTTAATTGATTTCTAGGTCTAATTGATACGTTATTGGTTTTATTATCTATATTCAAAATGAAAATGGGATGTAAAACAGGTCATGTGTGAATCTCTTTCCTTTCATATACCCTACAGGGTAGAGCAGATATACGAAAAATGTACTATCAATGACTTTTCAATCGTGGATACATATATATCCTTAACATACTGAAACGACTGCCGTTATTGGTATCAAACCAATAGCGATTCATACAAGCCAAATCTTCTAATCGATAATTAGGCCAAAGAAAAAACTTTAATTTAATTAATTCTTTTTTATCTTTATCAAGATCTTTCCTTTTGTCCAAAAGTTGACTAGAGTTGTTCTTGGTACAAAATACTGAATTTTTATCAACACTATTCCTATTTTTTGAAGTGAAACAAATTAGGATTCTCAACTCTCTACGGCACCTGGTCGATAAAATATTTTCAGGAACAAGTAAATCAAAACGATTCTTATCAACGTATGTTTGTTCTCGGTATCCTTGATTAGTTTGGTGCTTATTCTTATGAACTACTGAAATACCTAAGATTTGATACATAATAAATTGTCCATCATTTTTTACAGACAGGCGGTCAGGTTCGATAACCAATACTCCCCTTTTGATCAATTCTGTAAGACTTAAATTCTTCTGAATCAGCATTATATCCAAACTCATTTCTCTTCTTTGAATCGAAGATATAGTAATTTTTCTTGGATTTATCAGTCGAAGCAGGAGACAATATATTTTGACATTATTGATCATTCTTTGATTCAAAGCATCGCCCCATCTCAATTGAAAAACTAAATAACGTTTTAGGAAAAAATCCAGTTCTGCTTCCGTTTTACTTTTGTATTGCTTTTTCTTTTTACCCGCTTTTATCTTTGATACTGCATAATCCTCTTCATTATCTTTTTCTTGCTTTGTCTTTGTTGGGGGAACGGATCCAAGATTCCCCTGTTTTTGTGCATCTGATCTAAGATCTTCTTGGTCCGCAGGGGTTTCTTTTTCTTTTTGATTCTGATTTTTATTCTTTATTTGTTTATTCGATGGTATAACACATTCCGTCTTTTGCTTTCCATCGACGTTTTTATTGTTACTAATAACATTTTCATTTAGATTCAAATTGAAAAGAAGTACTTTGCTTGGTATAACCCACGGTTTCATTTTATATAGATTATAAAGGAGTACGAATTCTGGAAAGAACCAAAATTCCAGACTCGAGATGGGACGATTTAATATTTCTTCATTCATTCCCATCCAATCCAAAAAAAGTTTTTTTGGACTTGGCGAGTTTATTTTGGGATTTTGCGGAAGCAGAAGATAAAAAGGGCCTTTTTTATCAATTTTATCAATTATTTGATAATTGTTAGTACCAATCTTAGTATTTTGATTACTCTTAGTATTGATTTTGACCCAGGATTCAATATCGACCCTTTTTCTAAGAAAAAATTTGATGATTTTCCAATCAAAATATTTTCTATCGGTATTTTTTTCCATATATCTAATATTACCTTTTACTAGATAAGGATTGATAGGGATACTCTCCAACATATCAAAAAGGTTGTGTTTATATGTGTTAGAATTATAATAAAAATCTTGATTCTTATTTACTTGTACTTGAAAGGGTGATTCATAAATAGATGGGTCCCTCATTTTTTGATAATTAATATATTTATATGATAAAAGATCATATCTAGAGTTTTTTTGAAAATTCTCTTTTTGATTCAATAATGAATATACTTCAGAATCCTTTTGTTTTTTGTAATGGCCCTTTTCATATGAATTCAATTTGAAATTTTGATTTTGAGCCATATGATGTTGATTAACTCTATTTCTCCATTTTTCTGATATTAATTTAGACCATCTAATCGAGGGTAAATCGTATTGATAATGTCCTTTTAACCAACCTTTCCATTGATCCATCCCATAACTCGGAAGTTTCTTAAGACTTAATTCATTCTGAATTATTCCTTGTTTTTCAAACGAATGCTTTATTTCAGTTTTAAGAAAAAAAGAGGTTCCGAGGTAGTGAAAAAAAGATCTTAATTTATACAAGTTACTAACTTTAGTTTGTGATAATTTGTAAAATACATATGCTTGTGACAAGTAGGATAAATCACAAAAAATATATGAATTTGTCTTATTGTTAATAGTATCAATTGATTTTTTTATAGTCGAAATAAAGTAAATTGTATTTTGATTTTTTTTATTAATCCTTTCTTTATTTGCTTTATTAATGGATTTATCCATAATTTTTTTTATTGATTCAATAAAAAGTTGTGTATTCAGTCTGGTAATATTAATGATAAATAAAAATATATCTATGTATATTCTTTCAACGAAAATTTTTATAAAAGAATTGAATTTAGAGAATAATCGGGCATTTCTTTTTTTTAATATTTGCCAAATGTTTTTTGGCAATTCTAATCTTTTAGTATTCCAATTTCTTTTATTAGGACTTATATATATTCTTGGCGTTGGGGTTATTTTTTTTTTTTCTTTTATAATTCTTTCTATTTGATTTCTGATTGTACTTGTTCTATGAGACATATCCTTCTTTTTTTTTTCTGTCAGTGAAGAATTTGTCCAATTTGGAGAGTTAATTTTACTAAAGGATTCATGAATTATCTGATTGCTGATTATGGAATCTTTTTCGTTTTTAGTTTCATTCGATTCATATACTTCTCTGAATCTAAATAATATAATTGGATTTAATTTAGAAAGTTCTTTTATTAGTCTTTTTAGAAATAAAAAACTTTCGATAATCCATTTTTTTGTTTCTTTTGAAACTCTTAGAAGTAATTTTGTTTTTCTCTTTAAAACTTTTAGAGCTAGAAAATATGCCCTTTTGAATTTTATAATTTTTGTTTCCAGCTCCTTAACAGCGGGCTCAAAAAAAGAAGATTGTTTTCTGGGAGAACCAAACGGAAGTTCAGTTTCCATTCCCCAAACTGTTAAAAAACAAAAATCATCTTTTTGTTTTTTCTTTTTCATTAAATCTCTATGAGAGGGCCGTCGTTTCGATCTATGCCAAGGTTTCAGACAGAAAGGAAATAGGATTTTTATCTGAATACCATCTGTTAACCAATTTTTCGGAAATTCTGTTTCCGATAATTGAACACCATTATAGGTACATTTAATATGCATTTCTCTATTCCATCCCTCTAGATCCTCAGACCATTCCGGAAATTGGAATAATATCATACGTACAATATTTTTGCCTATTATTAATACAGGTAAACGAATATATT